TTTGCTTCTTATTCCTAGTAATCGAAATTTTCAACCCCAAATAACTACATTTAATCAAAAATCATTGTCAACAGAAATTTGTAATTTCTTAAACTTAATTAATGAATTAGTTAGAAAATCAACATTAAGTTTCAATTTTAAGGGACTCTCTTTATTCCCAGATCATAAAGACGAAAAAATGGATTTAAAAGATCAAATAAAATTTTTGAAAATTTTATTCGATGCAATTCTAAAAGTAGTAAATCACTAAAAAAAAGTAGTAAATCACTAAAAAAATAACTACATAAAATAAATACAATAAAAGATAGGAAGAAATCCGACCACCTCCTACATATTTTATACCCTCTCCTATAAAGAAAGTACTAACACCAATCCCATTGGTAATTCCATCAATTATTCGTCTATCAAAAAAATAAGACAATTGAGCTAATCTTCTTATACCTTCAATTAAAGAGATTTCATAAAAAGCATCTATATACCCACGATTATAAGACCAGTCATATATCGCATTTATTATTTTGTCCCTAAGAATTCTCTGAGGACCTTTTTTCACGAGTGAATTGAGAAAGTTCAAATTTTGTAATGATGAATAAACAGGCTTGTATAAAGAAGATGCTAAAAATATTCCGAAATATGCTATACTGACTGAGAAAACTCCGTTTGTTACAAATTCATACCACCCCTCGGAGGTTTGATGCAAAAGATTTAAAGACGGAATTAACAGTTTAGATAATGTATCCAACTGAATTTCTTCTTGATTAAATAGATTGAAAGGAATTCCTATACTTCCAATAAACAAAGTAAATAGTACCAAGACAAGCATAGGAAATAACATAGTATTATCCGATTCATGAGGATACGAGACAATTTTTTTAGTACCCCAAAATTTTATATTAATAAAAGGTTGCGTCATATTTCTTACATTACCCTCAATTTGGTATGTTTTCTTCCAAAAAAAAGAAGCCTTTTCATTATTTATCATTGGTGATAAAGTTACTAAAGAGTTTTCTTTTTTAAACATTTTCGATCCTTCTTTACCCCATAGCGAGAATGAGCTGTTTTTTTTAGCACTGTAATTTTGAAAATGAACATTTAAATGCCCTTCAAACGTAAGTAAATAAACCCGAAACATATAAAATGCAGTTAATCCTGCTGTGAAACAAGCTATTATTGCGAAAACTGGTGAATACAACCAACTATCACTAAGGATTTCATCTTTGGACCAAAAGCAGGCGAGGGGTGGAATACCACAAAGGGAAAGAGTTCCTAAAAAAAAAGCGTTTTTTGTAATTGAAACATGCTTTGTTAAACCACCCATAAGAGCCATATTTTGACTCTTATCTGGAGAATAACCAACAATAGCTTCCATTGAATGGATAATGGATCCTGATCCTAAAAACAACAATGCTTTAGAATAGGCATGAGTAATCAAATGAAAAAGTGCGGCTCGATAAGATCCCATACCTAGAGCTAACATCATATAACCTAATTGAGACATTGTAGAATAGGCTAAACTTCTCTTAATATCTTTTTGAGCAAGAGCTAAAGTAGCCCCCAAAAGTACTGTTATTATACCGATCAAAGCTATTAGATTCATTATATAAGGTATAATTAGGAAAATAGGAAGAAGCCGAGCTACAAGAAAAATCCCCGCTGCTACCATAGTAGCAGCATGGATGAGAGCCGAAATAGGAGTGGGTCCTTCCATGGCATCGGGTAACCATATATGAAGGGGAAATTGTGCTGATTTAGCAATTGCACCAGAAAATAATAGGAAGGCACACAATGTAACAAATAAAGAATTAATTTTATTATAACAAATCAAGTTATTAAAAATTTCGAACAAATCTCGAAAGTCGAAACTACCCGTTATCGAATAAAAACCTAAAATTCCTAATAATAATCCAAAATCCCCTATACGATTAGTTACAAATGCTTTTTGACAAGCACTTGCTGCAATAGGTCGTGTAAACCAAAAACCTATTAATAGGTAAGAACACATTCCAACCAATTCCCAAAAAATATAAATTTGTATCAAATTAGAACTAGTAACTAATCCCAACATTGAAGTATTGAAAAAGGTCATATAAGCCAAAAATCTCAAATAACCTTGATCATGAGACATATAATTGTCACTATAAATAAGAACTAGAATTCCAACAGTAGTAATTAATATTAATAAAATAGAAGTAAGTGGGTCGATCAAATATCCAAATTCTAAAGAAAAATCGTTATTGATAGCCCAAGACCATACATATTGAAAAATAGGACTACTATTTACTTGCTGAATAGACAGATGGATCGAAAAAAGCATAACTATACTTAAGAAGAAAATACTCGGAAAAACCCATATACGGCGAAGTTTTTTTGTTGCCGTCGGAAAAAGCAAGAGTCCCATTCCTATTAACACGGGAACCGGAAGCGTAATTAAAGGTAAAATCCATGAATATTGATATGTATGTTCCATAAAAAAAATGAAATTCTTGTTATTTTGAATTAATTGTTTCTTGTTTCTGATTCATCTGCTCTTATCTCTTTTTAATTTTAATTAAAGGGGCAAAAAAAAAATAAGAATTAAAGAATAAAGATATAAAAAGAAAAGTCAAATAGAATTTTTTTTCTTAATCTTAATTTTTTCTGAAAATTTCCCCAATACTTCACATATTTAAGTTAGAATAGACCAAAAAATCAAATAATATGGATAGTTTGAGATACTTGTGGAAAAAAATACTTATTCTAAATAAAATTAGAAAATTTGAAATTGAACTATATATTGTAGATTAAAAAAATTATATACATAGAAAAAAAAGAAAAATTTAGGGCAAAAATTGAATTCTATTTTATTTTGATAGAATTGATAAAAACGATAGTTTTTTCCGGATCCTTATTGAATGAAGAATTTTTATTCAAAATCATTAACTAGTGTTTTGGGAACTACTTTATTACCTCGATTAGAGAGCACTAAGGTACTTGAAAATTTACCCTTTCATAGCATCAAAAGAAATAATTACTAAAGATTTTTTACATAAGATGTTTTTTTATAAAAGAATAAAATTCTATATTTTTTAACAAATTATCTAATAGTTTCAGTCGAATTTGAAAATTAAAATTTAATTAGGTATACTTTTTCTTCGAGTTTACCCAATTACTAGAAAAAAATATTAAAAATTTTTAGGATACATAAGGTTTATTTTCTTAAATTTTTTGATATATTTTATTACATGTAGAAATTTATATGAAAAAAAAAAGGAAAGAAATAGAAAGAAAAATCAAAGCAGATAATCTTGTGATGTTTTTTATAATTTAGAAATTAAATAGCTAGATAATTAAGTAGTAAAGAATACTTTTTAAAAATATTTTTTAACAATAGATGTCTTTCACATCCAATTATAAAAAAATTAATTTTTTTTTGAATGGCAGTTCCAAAGAAACGTACTTCTATATCAAAAAAGCGTATTCGAAAACAGATTTGGAAAAGAAAAGGATATTGGGTAGCGTTGAAAGCTTTTTCGTTAGCCAAATCTGTTTCTGCTGGAAATTCAAAAGGCTTTTTGTACGACAAATAAAAAAAAAGAAATATTGGAATAATATAACTCGACTTGGCATTAGAAACGGTCTAATTTCATTTTCGAATCTCATTTAGAGTTTTTTTTTCTAATTTAGAATGGACTCCATTTATTAGTTCTATCTACTATTTTATTATTCATATTTTATGTTCTAAATTTAGAGTATAAATTAGAAATTTTATCAAAAAAGATTTCCATTCTTTAATATTTTGAACTAATTACTAATCAATATTAAATTGAACTTTTTTTCCTTTTCTGATATCTCTAGCCTCTAAAATTTTTTGTCTACTGAATTCGAAGTACTTTGTGTTTTCAAAAAAACAATAAAGATAAGAAACAAAGTTCTATTGTTCTTTGTAGGATATTTTCTAATTTATACGATGGGGTTTTTTTTCCCCATCGACTTTCTTGTCACAACTACAATATTACAATATTAAAAAAAATTAATTAATAAGTTTTGTCTTTTTTTATAGTATTTGAAACATAAAAGGAACAATCTTTAGTCAAAAGAAATCGTTTCTTAAAAGAAAAGAACTTTTTAATAAAAATGTGTTAATTCTGAATGAATTTTTTATATTCGATTCCTATGCCATGGCTGGAAGAGAAATCTAAAGTATATATATTAAATAAAAAATTAGACAAGTTAGACAAGATTTTTTTATTAAAGTATAAGGCAAAACTCGAAACATTTTTGTTAGATAATATGTCCAAATCAACACCTAATTGAGTTGTTAAATCTTAACACAAATTCACTATACACTGAAGAAAAAACTAACAATTAATACAATAAAGCATTTCCATAAATCCCTTGAATGGAATGTTCAAATTGTAACAAAAAAAATTATATTTTTTTGGAGGGGTCTTTTCAAGGATTATTATAATTATTCGAGGAACGTTTAAATTTAGACCTTCCCCCTAATTTAACTAATTAATTTAACTGATTAAACGAATTTTTATTCATTAATTTGAATCATTCCTAACAAATATTGCATTGAATTAATTCCTTTTAAGCTCGACGATTGAATAAAAACGGGTTATTATGATTTTGAGCAAGCCGCTATGGTGAAATCGGTAGACACGCTGCTCTTAGGAAGCAGTGCTAGAGCATCTCGGTTCGAGTCCGAGTAGCGGCATAACATCTTTTCGTTTTCAAAAGCATGCAAAAAGTCTTATAATGAATTTAATTTCTGATTTTAATTCTGTATAATCGAAGAACCTTTTTCCATTTTTACATATGATATTTTTGACTTTAGAACATCTATTAACTCATATATCTTTTTCAGTCGTTTCTGTTGTAATTCTAATTCATTTGATAACTTTATTAGTTAACGAATTCTTAGGCCCATATGATTCGTCCGAAAAAGGCATGTTAACTACTTTTTTCTGTATAACAGGATTATTAGTTACTCGTTGGGCTTATTCAGGACATTTACCGTTAAGTGATTTATATGAATCATTAATTTTTCTTTCATGGGGTTTCTCTATTATTCATATGATTCCCTATTTTAAAAAGTATAAAAATTATTTAAACGCAATAACCGCACCAAGTGTTTTTTTTACCCAAGGTTTTGTTACTTCGGGTCTTTTAACTGACATTCATCAATCTGAAATATTAGTACCTGCTCTCCAATCTCAGTGGTTAATGATGCACGTAAGTATGATGCTATTGGGCTATGCAACTCTTTTATGTGGATCATTACTATCAGTAGCACTTCTAGTAATTACATTTCGAAAGGTCATAAGAATTGTTGATAAAAAGAATAATTTAATAAAGAATTCCTTTTCCTTTGGTGAGATCCAAGACATGCGGGAAAGAAGCAATATTTTAAGAAAGACTTTTTTTATTTCTTCTAGAAACTATTACAGGTTTCAATTGATTCAACAGTTAGATCATTGGGGTTATCGTATTATTAGTATAGGTTTTGTTTTTTTAACAATAGGTCTTCTTTCAGGAGCCGTCTGGGCTAATGAAGCATGGGGATCATATTGGAATTGGGACCCAAAAGAGACTTGGGCATTTATTACGTGGATCGTATTCGCGATTTATTTTCATATTCGCACAAATAAATTCATGCAAGGTTTAAATTCCGCAATTGTTGCCTCTATCGGCTTTCTTATAATTTGGATATGCTATTTTGGAGTTAATTTATTAGGAATAGGACTCCACAGTTATGGTTCATTTACATTAACATCTAATTGAATTGAAAAAAAAAAAGAAGTTTGCCAAAAACAAAAATAAGGATAAAGTAGCATATACATATATAAGAAACTTCAGGTAAACCTATGAGAACTTTTTGAATCACTCCATTATTTGATTCAAAAAGTTCTCATAAAAACCAAACATATCCGCTTAGAATTCTTTTTTTGAGTTTTTTGAGTGTAGGTCGGTTTTGAAAATTAAAAATACTATAATTTCCTTTTCATTTTCATTTTTTTTTTAACTACCTATAAAAATAATTAGATAGAATCGCTTCGACCTTGTCAACTGATAATGAGAAAACGAAATCCGGATAAATGCCAATAGCTATTACAGGCAAAAGCATAGAGATCGAAACAAATAACTCCCGTGGTCCAGAATCAAAAAAAGAAAAGTTTGGGACATTAAACAGCTTGTATCCATAGAACATCTGTCGCAACATAGATAATAAATAAATAGGAGTTAATATCATTCCAACAGCCATTATAACAATAACTAGTATTTTGGGTATTAAAAGATATTTTTGTCCGGTAATTATTCCAAAAAATACAACCAGTTCCGCAAAAAAACCACTCATACCCGGTAATGCAAGAGATGCTAGTGATAAGATACTGAACATTGTAAAAATTTTTGGCAGCGAGGTTGCCATTCCACCCATTTCGTCAAGATAAACAAGCCGTATTCTATCATAACTTGTTCCTGCTAAGAAAAAAAGTGCAGCGCCAATAAATCCATGGGATATTATTTGTACAATGGCCCCATTCAGTCCCAGATCACTTATAGAACAAATTCCTATAAGTATGAACCCCATATGAGATACAGAGGAATACGCTATTTTTTTTTTTAAATTTTGTTGACCAAAAGAAGTTGAAGCTGCGTAGATTATTTGGATTGCACCTACTATTATCAACCAGGAAGAAAAAAAAGAATGAGCGTGGGGTAATAATTCCATGTTGATTCGAATCAATCCATAGGCTCCCATTTTTAATAGGATTCCGGCTAGAAGCATACAAGTACTGTAATGCGCTTCTCCATGGGTGTCTGGTAACCATGTATGTAAAGGTATAATCGGTAATTTGACAGCAAAAGCAATAAAAAATCCAATATAGAATAGTATCTCTAAGGCCAAAGGATATGATTGATTAACCAATGTTGCAAAATTGAATGTGGGTTCATTAGAACCATATAAAGCGATACCTAAAGCTCCCATTAATAAAAAAACGGAACTTCCTGCAGTATACAAAATAAATTTTGTAGCTGAATACAGACGTTTCTTGCCCCCCCACATGGATAGAAGTAGATAAACAGGAATTAATTCTAACTCCCACATGATGAAAAAAAGTAAAAGATCTTGAGAAGAAAATAATCCTATTTGAGCACTATACATTGTTAACATCAGAAAATAGAATAATCGGGAATCCCGAGTGACTGGCCGAGCCGCTAAAGTTGCTAAAGTGGTGATAAACCCTGTTAATAAAACAGGTCCTATAGAAAGCCCATCTATTCCTAATCTCCAGTAAAAATCAAACAAATGGATCCATTTATAATCTTCTGTTAATTGCATTAATGGGTCGTCCAATTGGAAATAATAAGAAAATACGTAAGTCATTAAAAGGAGTTCTAAGATACATATACAGATGGTATACCATCTAATGATTTTATTTCCTCTCTGAGGGAAAAAGAAAATGAAAGAACCCGCGAATATCGGTAAAACTGCAAATAGTGTTAACCAAGGAAAAGAATTCGTGGTAAAGACAAGATACACTTGGACCAGAAAAACCCGTGCTCAAAAAAGTATTTTCTTTTCGAGCACGGGTTTTTGTCAGTAAACAAAAAATCAAATGTATTCAAGTGGATTTCTCTAGAAAGTGTCAATAACCTAGACCCATGCTTCGAGTTGTTTCATGCCATAAATAAACTCGAACGCTCAAAAAATCTGTTGGACAGGCGGATTCACATCTCTTACAACCGACACAGTCCTCTGTTCTTGGAGCAGAGGCTATTTGTTTAGCTTTACATCCGTCCCAGGGTATCATTTCTAATACATCTGTTGGGCAGGCTCGGACACATTGAGTACACCCTATACATGTATCATAAATCTTTACTGAATGTGACATTGGATTCTAATTTTTTTGAACGTCATAAAATTTCGATCTAGTATATTTCTAAATGAATCATATATTTCAATTTAAACACCAGACGAATCAATGATTTACCAGAATTCAATATAAAAATTCTGAATTACTTAGGAGATAAAGCCAAAATACTTTAATTTCTTACGTTTTCGAAAACATGATAGATATGTTATGTATGATATTGATACATGGCAATTTCGAATTGATAAATAATCTATTTTATATGATTAATACTATTTATTCAACAAATTCGATTGATTTATACGGGTAGATTTTCTATTACGATAAATTGACGAAACAATAGCTGGTCCAATAGCTGCTTCAGCGGCTGCGATACCTATAACAAAAATTGAGAAAATATTTCCTTTTAATTGACGACTATCAAAAAAATCGGAAAACGTTACGAAATTTATATTAATCGCATTCAGTATAAGTTCAAGACACATAAGGGCTCTAACCATATTTCGACTCGAAATTAAACCATAGATACCGATAGAAAATAAATAAGCACTCAACACAAGTACATGTTCGAGCATCATCGAACAACTCCTTATCAATTTTGATTTGTTTCAATATGAACAACAATTCAACATCAACCAATTGGATTAACTAGAAAAAGAATATCACAAGTACAGAACAAAAAAATATTGGTAATAAGAAATTTCTACATGAATAATATGCAATATAGAATCGAAAGATATGAATGTTAATAACACAGAAGAAAGTTTCTTTTTTGTTTTTTCCAATTCGAAATATTTTTTACTGACGAGCCATAGCAATCGCACCTATCAAAGCAACTAAAAGAATTATTGAAATAAATTCAAAAGGAAGAAAAAAATCTGTTGATAAATGAATTCCAATTTGTTGACCATTACTTATCAAATCTTGTTCTATAATCTGATTTCCTCTTGTAGTCCAAATAATCCCGTACCATGATGTATCTGAAATAATAGTAATTAGTAAAACAAAAATACTTGTACAAACTAAGGAAGTAACTCCGTCGCCAATAGTCCAAAGATTAAAATCTTTGTAATATTCTGAACCATTCATGAACATCACAGCAAATAGAATTAAAACATTTATAGCTCCCACATAAATAAGGAGCTGTGCAGCAGCTACAAAATGCGAATTTGATAAAATATAGAATAAAGATATACAAACAAGAACAAATCCCAATGAAAAGGCAGAAAAGATTGGGTTGGTAAATAATACTACTCCTAGACCCCCTAATATAAGACCGAATCCCAGAAAAATTAAAAGAAAATCATGTATTGGTCCAGGCAAATCCATTGTAGGTAAAATAAAAGATAAAAAATTGACTTTTTTTCATGAACTTCTTGATCCGACCAGGAAGAAATTTTTTATAATGGGCTCCTAATTGTTCCTATTTAATCAATCTTGAATCAAAAGGCTTTTTACCATTTTTTTTGAGGTGAGTTCCAAATTGTTCGAATTGTATAATCGTCAATTATTGACAGTGGTAAACGGCCTAAAGCAATTTGATTATAATTCAATTCGTGACGATCATACGTGGAAAGCTCATATTCTTCAGTCATTGATAAACAATTTGTTGGACAATACTCAACACAGTTGCCACAAAATATACAGATTCCGAAATCAATACTGTAATTAAGCAAGCGTTTCTTTCGAATGTCAGTTTCCAATTTCCAATCTACAACAGGTAGATTTATAGGGCATACACGAACACAGACTTCACAAGCAATGCATTTATCAAATTCAAAATGGATTCGACCCCGGAAACGCTCCGATGTGATTAATTTCTCATAGGGATATTGAATAGTTACGGGTAAACGATTTGTGTGGGATAAGGTAATCATAAAACTTTGCCCAATGTACCTTGCAGCTCGTATCGTTTGTTGACCATAATTCATGAATCCGGTTACCATAGGAAACATATCGAAATATCTATAAAAAACTTGATGTTTGTTTTTTTTTTTCTCTTGTTTGATACAAGTCGTGAATATCAAAAAATTCAAAAAGGATTTATTTATAGTGAAAGCAGTTGGGAAGAGGTTGTTAATAATAGATTACCAAGAGAAATAGGTAAAAGAAATTTCCATCCAAGATTTAATAGTTGGTCCATTCTTAATCTAGGTAAAGTCCATCTTGTTGCGATAGAAATGAACAAAAACAAATAAGTTTTAATCAATGTAATGAAAATACCAATTGTTGTTCCAAAGACTCCATTTACTTTATTTATTTCAAAAAGGTTAGGAAGAAATAGGTATAGAATAGATATATTCCAACCGCCTAAGTAAAGAACTGTTACAAATAATGAAGAAACTAATAAGTTTAGATAGGAAGCAACATAAAATAAACCAAATTTGATACCTGAATATTCGGTTTGATAACCTGCTACTAATTCTTCTTCCGCTTCTGGTAAATCAAAGGGTAATCTCTCACATTCTGCTAGAGAAGAAATTAAAAAAATTATAAATCCTATAGGTTGACGCCACAAATTCCAGCCCCAAAAACCATATTTTGATTGTGCTTCAACTATATCAACTGTACTTAAACTGTTAGATAATTATAGTCGGTGATAACATCACTGTTCCCAGCGCTATTCCAGAACCGTACATGAGATTTTCAGCTCATACGGCTCCTCGAAGGTCTTAAATAAATCTAAGGACTGGATCATATTTTTGATCCTAATAGATTTGTAGGATATATAGGATACAAATCTATTAGACATTCCCAAATTTGACCAATGAAATTCTGTCTGTTATAATACTAAAAAAAGGTACTTCTGAATTAATCTTATCCTTTAAGAATTTCGGATTTTTTCTTGAGGAATAACTTAAACCCTTCAAAAAAATACTCCTTATTTTAAAAAATCAAAAGTATTTTGACTTTACATACCCATAGAGATTTCAATCTTCAATCTATCGTTTTTCAATTACCAAAAAAAAATTCGATATTCCATTAGTTCATCAATTAGGCTATAAATTCTATCTCTATTAATATGGATATAAGAAATAAAGAAATAATATGGATATAAGAAATAAAGAAAAAAAGGGGATCTCTTTTTTCTTTATTGTAATTAAATTCTTTTTTGATTCCTATTCTTCTTTCTGAAAAAAAGGACGGAAATTAAAATAATTAAATAAAGGATTTTTTCGTTTTTGATAGTTATTTCTTTAATGGGTAGAGGGACCCTACTCTGGATCGGAATCGTGGGGAGTACTGCCAGGGCATTTCTACTAATTTAAAGCCCCAATTAATATTCTTTTTTATTCTTTATTCTATTATACTACTCTTTTAAATAATTTAAAAAATATCTCTTACTAATCCTTTATGTATCTTGGTGTTCCTAACCAGCCACCCATTTTTTCGCAGTTGGCAATCGCCTGTTACCATTATGATAATACATACATAGATTTTTCTTTTGAGCCCGCTTCAAGTCAGGATGAAAAGTCAACCAATCTTGGGGCAAATCTTTTTCGTTTTCGTATATTTTTTCTGCCTTACTCTTGTACATAGGAAATGAGTCTCTATTTTTTTTTACTGCAGATTTCGAAGCAGTTTTCTTTCACTCATATAACTATCCAATTTAGTTCATTAATCCAAAAGATGAATCAAAAAATGAAGATACCTATTCAATTCATTTCACCTTCTTCTTAAAAAAAAGAAATAAAGAATATAGGGAAAGTTTTTTGTTTCGCCGAATCGCACGTAGACATATGGATAATACACAGAGAGTTAATGGTATTTCATAACTAATTGATTGAGCAGCGGCTCGTAGACCACCTAAAAAGGAATATTTATTATTTGATCCATATCCTGACATAAGAAGCCCAATCGGAGCAATACTTGAAATAGCAATCCATAAAAAAACACCGATAGTTAGATCAGCTAAAACAAGGCGATAGCCAAAAGGAATAACGGAATAGCTTAATAGGGTTGATATCACTGCTATAGATGGTCCGATACTGAATAAACGAGTATCCCCCCTAGATGGAAAAAGATTCTCTTTGAAAAGTAGTTTTGTCCCATCTGCTAGAGCTTGAAGAACTCCCAAGGGTCCTGCATGTTCAGGTCCAATACGTTGTTGTATCCCTGCAGATATCTTTCTTTCTAACCATACAATTACTAGTATACCTATCGTGATCCCCAATACAAGAGTCAAAATAGGGACAAGTATCCATAGAATTCCATAGACTGTGTTTAAGGATTCCAATCTCAAAAAAGAATTGAAACCTTGTACTTTTGTTGTATCAATTACGTTTGTTGTATAAATTATCATTTCAACGATCAACCTCTCCCATAATGATATCTATGCTACCTAGTATTGTCATAATATCAGCCAATTTCATTCTTTTAACTAATTGAGGAAGAATTTGCAAATTGATAAAACCAGGCGGACGAATTTTCCATCTCCAAGGAAAACCGCTTTGATCTCCTATCAGAAAAATTCCCAATTCCCCTTTTGGTGCTTCAACTCTTACATAAAGTTCTTGTTTTGGCAATTCAAAAGTAGGAGAAGTTTTTTTACTAATAAATCGATATTCAAAATCGTTCCATTCTGGATCCTTTTCTCTATCAAAGCAACGGGTTTCTAAATTCTCATAAGGTCCTCCTGGAATTCCTTCCAAAGCCTGTTGAATAATTTTTATGGATTCTGTCATTTCACCAATTCGGACTAAATAACGAGCTAATGAATCCCCTTCTTTTTGCCACTGGACGTCCCAATCAAATTCGTCGTAACACTCATAATGATCGACTTTACGAAGATCCCATTGTACTCCGGAAGCTCGTAGCATTGGTCCCGATAAACCCCAATTTATCGCTTCCTCTACACCAACAATACCTATTCCTTCAACTCGTTCTAAAAAAATAGGATTTCGCAAAATAAGTTTTTGATATTCAGCAACTCCTGTTAAAAAATAATCGCAGAAATCCAAACATTTATCTATCCAACCATAAGGTAGATCGGCAGCTACTCCTCCGATACGAAAAAAATTATGCATCATTCTCATACCCGTGGCAACTTCGAATAAATCATATACTAACTCTCTTTCTCTAAAAATATAGAAGAAAGGGGTCTGTGCACCAATATCTGCCATAAAAGGGCCAAGCCATAACAGATGAGAAGCTATACGACTTAACTCTAACATAATGACTCTGATATAGCTGGCTCTTTTCGGTACTTGAATATTTCCTAACTGTTCGGGACCATTTACTGTTATTGCTTCTGTGAACATAGTAGCTAAATAATCCCAACGGGTTACATAAGGCAAATATTGTATAACTGTTCGGTTTTCCGCAATTTTTTCCATTCCTCGGTGTAAATAACCCAATATCGGTTCACAGTCAATAACATCCTCACCGTCCAGAGTAACGATGAGTCGAAGAACACCATGCATTGATGGGTGGTGGGGGCCCATATTGACTATCATAAAGTCTTTTCTTGTAGCTCGTACATTCATAGGGGTTTCCTCAATTTATTCTTCCAGGAATTACTGAAAACGAAAAGAAGCTCATCAAAATTCAAGATCTAATAAATCAACTAATTCAAAGACTCTTCAAATTAACGAGTTTTTGACTCCCGAATATCCAACTGTCTAATTAATTCTTTATAACGTATTCTATTTTTCTTTGCCAAATAAGATAACAGCCGTTGGCGTTTGCCTAGAATTTTGCGTAAACCTCTCTGAGACAAAAAGTCTTTTCTATGTAATTCCAAATGTGAAGTAAGGATTCGTATTTTATTAGTGAAACTTACTATTTGAAATTCAACCGATCCTGTATTTTCTTTTTTTTCTTCTTGTGAAATAACTGAGAAGAATGAATTTTTTGTCATAAAACGAAACTCTTCTTTTTTCTTATTTTAAACTTTTTTTTGATCAATAATAATAAATAATACAAAACAAATTTCAGGTTATTTGTTTTGTGTATACAAAAAATCTTTACTTGTTCACTGACTTCTTTAACAATTTCTAATTTTGTCTTTTGTCAAATCGAATTTATCATTAATCAATTCAATTGTTTTTTATTCGATTAAAGATAGAAAAAAAAAGATGGTATTTTTTTCTAGATCTAATTGATATGTGATTGAATTTCATGTATCGGAGTGGAATATGGAAAGTAAAACAAGACAGGTATCCTTATTTTCGTATACCAAATCATCCATGCTATGGAATAAAAAAAAATAGAATATATATATATGAAATATATCTTTACCGAATTTTCAATCGTGGATATATATGTATCCTTACCATACTGAACCGACTAGCATTATTGGTATCAAACCAATATCGATTCATACAAGCTAAATCTTCTAATCGATAATTAGGCCAAAGAAAAAACTTTAATTTAATTAGTTTTTTTCTATTAAAATGAAAATGTTTGTTTTTATTCAAAAAATGATCACAATTTTTTATATTAATTCCATTTGAAATTTCCGGATTTCTATGACTATCATTTCTATTTTTTGAATTGAAAGAAATTAGAATTCTTAATTCTTTACGACGTTTCGGGGATAAAATGTTTTCAGGAACAAGTAAATCATAATCATTTTTGTTTCTATGTCCAATTCTACGTTGATGGTTTTCAATAGATTCACTAAAATTTGTTTTATCAAAATAGCCGTTTTCTCTGCATTTTTGATTAATTTGTTGTTTGCTCTTATGAACAAAAAAAATACTTATGCTTTGATACATAATAAATTGGCCATCATTTCTTACCGATAGACGAACAGGTTCGATAATAAATATTCCCCTTTTCATTAATTCTATAAGAGTGAAACCCTTCTTAATCATTAGAATATCCAGACTCATTTCGCCTTTTTGAATAGAAGATATAAAAATTTCTTGTGAATTTGTGAGTCTAAGCAGGAGACAATATACTTTGATATTATTGATTATTTTTTGATTTAAAGAATCATCCCATTTTAATTGGAAACGTAAATACCTTTTTAGCAACAAATCGAGTTCTGCTTCTGTATTACTTTTGTATTGTTTTTTCTTTCTACGTTTTTTCATGCCTAATCCTAATTTTGCATAATCTTCTTCAACCCCCCTTTCTTTATTTGCAAGAACTGATCCAAGATCCACTCGATCCTCGAATTCTTTTTCTTGGTAGTTTTGATTCTCTAATTTAATAGGTTTTTTTTCATTAGGTAAAAAAAGATCACTATTTTTCTTTCCTTTGACTTTTTTATTTTCAACAACATTTTCATTTCTATTCAAATTTAAAAGAAGTAATTCAGTTGGTATCACCCACGGTTTTATCTTATATGCATTATAAAGTGTCACAAATTTTTCAAAAAACCAAAGTTCCAAATTAGATATAGGACGATTGAGTATTTCTTCATTCATTCCCATCCAATCAAAAAGTTTTTTTTTTGAATTGATTTCTTGGCCTTGTTGAAGTGTAAGAAAAAAAAGATCTTTGTTATCCATTTTATCAATTATTTGATATTTATTAGTTCGGGTCTTAGTATTTTTTTTCTGTTTGGTTCCGGTCTCGATCCAGGACTGAATGTTGATCTTTTTTCTAAGACAAAAATGTATAATTCTCCAATCAAAAAACTTTCTATCTAAGTTTTTTTCCATAGCAATAATATCATCTTCTGTTAGAGAATTATTAATAGAAAGACCTACCAACATATCAAAAAAAGGGTTTTTAGCCATGTTGTAATTATAAGAAACCGCGTGCTTATTCTTTTTTTTTAATGGCGCTTCTTCTTCATAAATATACGACTCTTTCTTACTTCCACAAAAAATAGATTTATATGATAAAAAATTATAGATATAATTTTTTTTCTTTTTTTGTCGTGCGCGTAATGCATCCGCTTTTAAAAAATAGGTTTTTTCGTAATGAATTAATTGGTCTTTTTTCTTTTTATAGAAATTCAATTTGTTTAAATCTTGCTTTTGAATCGTGCGGTGCTGATTAATTCTATTTCGCCATTTTTGTGGCATTAACATAGACCAACGAATCGGAGATAAATCGTATTTATATTGATAATGACCCTTTAACCAGTTTTTCCATTGATTCGTTCCAGAATTTCTAACACTTTTATCTTTTAATTCGTAATGAAATAACCCTTGATTTCCAAAAAAATCTTTTATTTCATTTTTAAGAAAAAGGGGTGCGCTATGATATTGAAGTACAGATCTTAACTTATATAAGTGAGTACCGCGAGTTTGTGATAATTTGTAAAATACATATGCTTGTGATAAGGAGGATACGTCACAAAAAATTTTTGAATTTTTATTAAAAAGATTTCTACTATTAATATTAAGTGACGTTTTTACAATTGAAATTAAGTGAATTTGATTTGGGTTTGTTTTACCAATGTTACTTTCTTCATTATTGCAAATGTATTTGTTACAAATTTTTCTTTTTGATTCAAGAAAAAACTGTGGATTGATCTTCGGAATATTAATGATACCTAACAAAAAATTGATGTAGATTTTTTCAATCCAAAATTTGATAAAAAAATGTGATTTACGAATTAATCGAGCATTTTCCCTTCTTAATATTTGAGAAATTCTTTTTGATGATTTTAATTTTGTAGTATTATAAGTTATTTTGTTAGGACTAATATTTTTCTCGGAGGTTGGAAATTTTTTTTCCCTTTCTTTTGTAATCTTTTGGATTTGATTTATGATTGTGTTTCTGCGAATGATCAGATCTTTTATTTTTTTTTCTGTCTGTGAATAATTTGTCCAATTCATAGATCGAATTGGAGTGGACATTGTTTGAATTGTCACATTATTCCTTATCAAATCTTTTTCTTTTTTCGTTTCATTCAATTCATATACTTCTTTAAATCCAAATAATAGACTTGATTTTTTTTTTGATTTACAAAATTTATTTCTAATTTCTAAAAGAAATCTAATTTTTTTGATAAGCCAGTTGTTTTTTAATAAATTTGTTTTCTCTTTTAAAATTGTTATAACTAGAAAACTCTTCTTTTTTAATTTTCGAATTTTTTTGGCAAGTTTTTTAAAAACGGGTTTAAAAAGTGAAAGTCGTCTTCGGGGAGAACCAAAAGGCAGTTCAGTTTCCATTCCCCCAACAGTTAAAAAACAAAAATCGTTTTTTTTCTCTTGCTTTTTTATTGGATCTTTATGAGATAATTTTTGTTTAGATCTATGCCAGGGTTTTAAACGAAAAGGAAATAGAATCTTTATTTGAATACCGTCTGTTAACCAGTTTTTTGGAAATTCCGTTTCTGATAGTGGAACTCCATTATAGGTACATTTAACATGCATTTCTCTATTCCAATCCTTAAAATCCTCGAACCACTCTGGAAATTGAAAAAATAGCATACGAATGATATTTTTAGCTATTATTAATAAAGGTAATAGAATATATTTTCTAATATTTGATTGAATTACTAAAAGACAACCTCTTATTACTTGAGCAAAAATAATGCTATCCCAGGCTTCGGCTATTTCTACCCGAACTTTTTCCTCTCTTTTTTCTTCTTTTTTATTCTCACTTTCTTTTGTCTTTTTCTTTGGATAATTAGAATCTGAAATGGCGGATTTCGTGTTTTTATACACCCAATTTCTAAAAAAAAAATTCATTGGTTCGAAAATATCAAAAGAAAAGAGGGGGGATTTCGTTAT